AGACAATAATGAAAAAAAAAAATATCAAAATAAAAAGAAATATCAAATATGGAAATGAAATAAAATAATTTCTACATCTATCGCATTTTTACTATGAATCCCTGTTTGTTGGATCGTATTATTTAGAGTCGCGAATTCGTAATGAACTTCATTTTCATAAGAAAACCCCTTTTAAATAAAAAACTCCTTATTAGATTAGAAAGAAAGATAGAAAGAACATAAGGGTGGGAGAAGAAGAATAATAAAATTTGTAAAAGAAGATTACCCTATTTATATTCGTGTAGAAAGATGAATAGGTACACTTAATTTAGTTCTACATTTTTGCACTTATTATCTATCCTTTTTTTTCTTAAAATTTAATATTTTAATATTATTTTTATATTTTAAATTTCTATTTTAATATAAATATATTATTTAGAAATTATATATTTATATATACTTAATTGTTTATATATACTTAGTAGTATAATATTATATAAAATACAATAGTAAATATTACCTAATATTACTTATAATAGATATACTTATCATATCATAAGATATCTTTCTAATAGATACAAATATATATATACAAATATTAAATCGAGGCACCCATTCTATGACAGATCTCAACTTACCCTCTATTTTTGTGCCTTTAGTGGGCCTAGTATTTCCGGCAATTGCAATGGCTTCTTTATCTCTTCATGTCCAAAAAAATAAGATTGTCTAGATCCAATGGGACCAAATCTTATCAACTTATTTCAACACTGTATCATAATACAGATATTTTTTTAGTGCAATATGGTATGATATGCGGCTCTTTCCACACACAAATGAAAGAACTGTTATGTATGCGGATACATGATATCTGCATAAATGCATGTATATATATATATGCAGGGTATAGCTGGTTAAAAACGGATCAGTAAATATTTTTAATAGAAAGTCAATGTATCTAACCAATTACTCCACATCAGAATAGTGCTAGTTGATGAAAGTTACTTCGGGATCAAGAAAGGTAAAGTCAAATTTGGGTTATTCTCTCAATTCCAATCGAATGCAACTGGATCTAGTATAGTATGAATTGGCGATCAGAACATATATGGATAGAACTTATAAGGGGGTCTCGAAAAACAAGTAATTTTTGCTGGGCCTGTATCCTTTTTTTAGGTTCACTAGGATTCTTAGCGGTTGGAACTTCCAGTTATCTTGGTAGGAATCTGATATCCATATTTCCATCTCAGCAAATTATTTTTTTTCCACAAGGAATCGTGATGTCTTTTTACGGGATCGCAGGTCTATTCGTTAGCTCCTATTTGTGGTGCACAATTTTGTGGAATGTAGGTAGTGGTTATGACCGATTCGATAGAAAAGAAGGAGTTGTGTGCATTTTTCGTTGGGGATTTCCTGGAATAAATCGTCGCATCTTCCTTCGCTTCCTTATGAGAGATATCCAATCAATCAGAATTGAGGTTAAAGAGGGTCTTTATCCTCGTCGTGTCCTTTATATGGAAATCAGAGGTCAAGGGGCCATTCCCTTGACTCGTACTGATGAGAATTTTACTCCACGAGAAATTGAACAAAAAGCTGCCGAATTGGCCTATTTCTTGGGCGTACCAATTGAAGTATTTTGAAATGAATTGAACACAATAAAGAATAAATGTTTTCTCGGCATGGGGGAAGGAACTTGCTAATTCCTTTTTTAATACAATTGAAGTCTTTTTTTTTGGAATGTTCATTCGAACAAAACATGTTAGATTATTCTATTTCCTCCTTCCTTTGTCGTGGCGACTCCCATAGAATAAAACAAAAAAGCAGGAGGGCGTATATGGAATAACTATAATAAACTATACTATAATAAAGAAGAAAATTAAGAAAAGAAGAAATTTTTGTATACCATTTGTATACCAAAAGTATTTCGTATGCGTATGGATCCCAACTCAATTCTTTTCTACTAGAAAATTTCTACTAGAAAAAAGGCTAATCTAAGGCTAATATAATAAGTAGGGATTCATCAAATATATCCGAACATTTATTTCGTAATACGGAATTCATCTCATCTTTTTAGGCCCAAAATTTTGATGATACCTTTTTTTCCTTGGTTGTGGCTAGACGGTGAAACATTTCGAAATAATTAACTGAGGGGGGTTTTCGTTTCTAAATCCGATTCGTTATTTTAAGTGGGTTTTCGAGTATTCATAGAAAGGAACAAATGAAGATGAAATTGCTTCGAATTTGCCCAATTGAGATATCTAGGAATAATATTGATTTTGCATTTTTATCCGAAAAGGGCGAACCCTTATCCCATTTCTATATTCCTTCTAGATCCAAGAACTAAACTCAATTTTGACACAAAAATTGGAATGAATAGACCCATAGGTTCAATACCTTGTTATAGAACTCGTGCTTCAGAGAAATATCATATAGAGTCAACGAATGAAGCAGGTTCATTAACGATTCAATTCACAGATAAAAAATGAAAAAAAAGAAAGCATTGCCTTCTTTCCCATATCTTGTATCTATAGTATTTTTGCCCTGGTGGGTCTCTCTCTCATTTAATAAATGTCTGGAACTTTGGGTTACAAATTGGTGGAATACCGGGCAATCCAAAACTCTCTTGAATATCATTCAAGAGAAAAACGTTCTAGAAAGATTCATAGAATTAGAAGAACTCTTTCTGTTGGACGAAATGATAAAGGAGTACCCGGAGACACATATACAAAAACTTCATATAGGAATACACAAGGAAACGATACAATTGGTCAAAACACACAATGAATATCATCTCCATATCATTTTGCATTTCTCAACAAATATAATCTCTTTCGCTATTCTAAGTGGTTATTTTATTTTGGGTAATGAGGAACTTGTCATTCTTAATTCTTGGGTTCAGGAATTCCTCTATAACTTAAGTGACACAATAAAAGCTTTTTCGATTCTTTTAGTTACTGATTTATGGATTGGATTTCACTCGACTCATGGTTGGGAACTAATAATTGGTTCGTTCTACAACGATTTTGGATTGGCTCATAACGATCAAATTATATCTGGTCTTGTTTCCACTTTTCCAGTTATTCTAGATACAATTGTGAAATATTGGATTTTCCATTATTTAAATCGTGTATCTCCTTCGCTTGTAGTCATTTATCATTCAATGAATGAATAAAGAACTCATTTGATCTCCTGATATCAATCAAATAAATCAGAATCTTTCTTCCTTTATAAAGAAACCATTTTGAATCTTACTTAATTCTTTATATTTTATTTCTACCAGTTCAAGGTATTCGTCCTATATTACAGTACAACTATTCCAGTACAATGACAGACTCGTGCATAGGGAACTTTACTAGTTCCCTATCTAATTTATTGTAGAAATTCCGAGATCCATGATTGAACATGCAAAATAGAAATACTTTTTCTTGGGTAAAGGAACAGATGACTCGATCCATTTCTGTATCGATCATGATATATGTAATAACTCGAGCATCCATTTCAAATGCATATCCCATTTTTGCGCAGCAGGGTTATGAAAACCCACGAGAAGCAACTGGACGAATTGTATGTGCTAATTGCCATTTAGCTAATAAGCCCGTGGATATTGAAGTTCCGCAAGCTGTGCTTCCTGATACTGTATTTGAAGCAGTTGTTCAAATTCCTTATGATATGCAACTGAAACAAGTTCTTGCTAATGGTAAAAAGGGGGGTTTGAATGTGGGTGCTGTTCTTATTTTACCCGAGGGATTCGAATTAGCCCCCCCCGATCGTATTTCTCCTGAGTTGAAAGAAAAGATAGGAAATCTGTCTTTTCAGAGTTATCGTCCCAATAAAAAAAATATTCTTGTGATAGGTCCTGTTCCGGGTCAGAAATATAGTGAAATCGTCTTTCCCATTCTTTCCCCCGACCCTGCTACGAAGAAAGACGTTCACTTCTTAAAATATCCCATATATGTGGGTGGGAACAGAGGAAGGGGTCAGATTTATCCTGATGGTAGCAAGAGTAACAATACAGTCTATAATGCTACATCAGCAGGTATAGTAAGCAAAATAGTACGTAAAGAAAAGGGAGGATATGAAATAACCATAGTTGATGCATCGGATGGACGTCAAGTGGTTGATATTATACCTCCAGGGCCAGAACTTCTTGTTTCAGAGGGTGAATCCATCAAGCTTGATCAACCATTAACAAGCAATCCCAATGTAGGAGGGTTTGGTCAGGGAGATGCGGAAATAGTGCTTCAAGATCCATTACGCGTCCAAGGCCTTTTGTTCTTCTTCGCATCTGTTATTTTGGCACAAGTTTTTTTGGTTCTTAAAAAGAAACAGTTTGAAAAAGTTCAATTGTACGAAATGAATTTTTAGGTCCAGAGATTCCTTAACATTTAGTAAAAAGTGCCGATTTTTTGTCCATCGATACAATTATGTATGATCAAAAAATTCTGTAAATCCTTTTGCTTGCTTTGTTTATACTCTTTTTGTTTTGCAGGACGCCTGGAATTCATTACTTGTATTCCATTTTAGTAATAAACAATAGGCATACAAACAAATACAAAAGAAGAGAATACAAGGCAAGGATGGTAAAAATGAAAGGAACAAATACTTTTAGGAAGGATTACTAGTCTTCCTAATCTTCTATTCGACGCAAGACGACACAAGAAAACGGGTGAAAATTCCTTTTTCTTGTGTCGTCTTGTATCAAAATAATAATTATTTTTTTTACTGTTCATCAAAGATTACTATTCCTTTCCTTCTTTTCCGGGTCTATCGGAACTCCTTTGTTTAGATTCATAAGAAGTAGTGGACAAGCAAAGGAAAAAAAGGATTATGGGTGAATAAGTTATTGAGCAAATAGAATTTATTCACTTATTCAATATCTTCACTTATTCAATATAAGTTTCAATATAAGTTAAACTTCCAACTTAGAGAAATTATTCAAACAAAAAAGACTGTTCCGGTTGAAGGGCGGATTTTATTTTTACGAATATCCAAATCTTTATTTATTATATGATCAGATATATGATCAG